AATGGCTAACTGAGAACAAATCAATTTCCAAAACAGAACATCCCCCCTAATAGAACAATTCATTTTTTTACATGACTTCATTATAACCTTACTAATACTAATTATTTCACTTGTTTTTTATATTATTATTAACATTATTAGAAATTCATTCGTTACAACTAAAACTAAAGATAATCACGAATTAGAAGTATTATGAACTTTCTTACCAGGCTTAGTCCTTATCATAATTGCTTTTCCCTCTTTACGTCTACTATATATAAGTGAAGAAAACAAACAAAACAATATAAATATTAAAGTAATCGGCCATCAATGATATTGATCCTACGAATACTCAGACTTCAAACATTTAGAGTTTGATAGATTTATAACAAATATCGATAACACTAACCATTTTCGACTTTTAGATACAGATAATCACACTACAGTGCCTGAAAAAACTCCAATCCAACTATTTACAACCTCAGCAGACGTATTACACTCTTGAGCAATTCCAAATTTAGGAATCAAAACTGATTCCGTTCCTGGGCGTCTTAATTCTATCAACATTTTTTGTATCAAACCTGGCTTATTTTTTGGTCAATGTTCAGAAATTTGTGGGACTAATCACAGATTCATACCTATTGTATTAGACGTACGACCTCTAAACATCTTTAAAACTTGAATTACTCATTTCCTGAACTCTTTACAAAGAAACCCTGAACTTTTAATTCACTTAAGCTTTATATAAAAGCCTTTGTAACAAATAAAAATTAGTTTACAATAAAAACATTAAATTGTCAATTTAAAAAAACTTTCAAGTATTTTTAAATTCCACACATAGCCAATCTCCCATGACTCGAATCTTACTGTTCTGTACTACTAATTTTAATTATTCTAATATCTATGTTATTCTTTTCTCCGTCAACTTTCACAATCCTAAGAAATACCAAAAAAATATCTAAAAAAAATTACTGAAAATGATAAATAGTCTATTTGAATCTTTTGACCCACTCCTTAGAGCTTTTAATTTTAACCTATTAGCCTATATTCTACCAATTCTCTTCCCACTAAGAAAAAACATCTCATTTCACAGAAATCGTTTTAGTACACTAACAAAATCCCTAAATTCTTATCTATTTAGAGAATTCAGAGCCTCCACAAGAAGAGCTCATAACAAAATAAAAACACTCTTTTTAGCCTCTATTTTCTATTTCATTTTGTTATTAAATTTAACTGGTCTTATTCCCTTTGTTTACACAATGACAAGACAAATAATAAACACACTAAGATTAGCCCTTCCCTTCTGATTAGGATTTATCCTCTTTAGAATACTAAACAATACCAACCACTTTCTCAGACACCTAGTTCCTTTATCCACCCCTCTGTTACTCTCACAATTCATAACTCTCATTGAAAGAGTTAGACAAATTATTCGACCTATCACACTATCCGTTCGTCTTTGTGCTAACATAACTGCAGGGCATATTCTAATAGCTCTCAGAAGACAACCTATTTTTTTACTAAATTTCTTTTCCAGCATCTTAATAATTCTCCTAATTTTAGAAATTGCTGTAGCTTTTATTCAAAGATATGTATTTACTATGCTCCTGTCTATGTACATTTCAGAAACTTTATAACATATGTCACAATTTCATTTTTTTCACATTATTTCTCCAAGACCATGGCCACTCATTGTAGGAATTTTTGCTATAAACTCATTAGCTAGTGTAATTTTCATAATTATAAATCACAATAATTTTATTTTACTGCTAAATACCTTATTGCTTATAATCACAGTCACTAGATGGTGAAAAGATATCTCTAAAGAAAGATCTTTTCAAGGATACCACAGCACTCAAGTAATAAGTGGGCTACGCGCAGGAATACTACTATTTATTATTTCAGAAATTTTATTTTTTGTATCTTTCTTTTGAATATTTTTTCATAGGAGATTAGCCCCGACCATAGAAATTGGAAATATTTGACCTCCTCTAGGAATTCAAGCCATAAATCCATTCCAAATTCCGCTTCTTAACACAGTAATTTTACTCTCTTCAGGAATCACAGTTACTTGAGCACACCACTCCATAATAAAAAATAAAATAAAAATAACACACAATAGACTCCTTCTCACCATTATTTTAGGAGTTTACTTCACTATTCTTCAAGGATGAGAATATTGAGATGCCTCTTTCACTTTTTCAGACTCTATTTTCGGTTCTTCCTTTTTTATTGCCACAGGCTTTCATGGTCTTCATGTAATTATTGGCACCATTTTCCTATGAGTTTCTTTTGAACGATTCAAATCAGGATTATTATCACAAACACACCACTTAGGTTTCGAAATATCAATTTGATATTGACATTTTGTAGATGTAGTCTGGTTATTTCTTTATAGCTTCCTGTACTGATGATCTTACTTTGTTATTAGTATAAAAAGTATTTTTAATTTCCAATTAAAAGGTTTCAAATCAAAATAACAAAATTCTAACAATTTTCTATTTTCTAATTTTTCTCTGTATCATCATATTTATCCTATCAAGCAAAATTAAAATCAAAAAATTAAAACAACGAGAAAAAAGATCACCTTTTGAGTGCGGATTCGACCCAAACCACAAACTTCGAAATTCTTTTTCTTTACGATTCTTCTTAATTACCATCTTATTCCTAATTTTTGACGTGGAAACTGCCATTCTTCTCCCGCTTCCCCTTAATAGGGGCTCCCTAAACCCCACGTTATTAATCTCCGTAAGATTATTCATCTGCACAATTCTAATTTTAGGTATTTTCTTCGAATGATCACAAGGAGCCCTTTCTTGAAAATAAGAACTTATATTTAAAATCTCATAAAATTTAATTTGCAATTAAAAATTGTTAAAAAACTAAGTCCAAACAAAAAGCTAAATAGCATACAATTTCGACTTGTACATTGATTCACAAATCTTTGTTTAACTCATTTAAATAGTGACTGAAAAAGTATTTAGTTGTTACCTAAAATAATGAATTATTTCCTATTTAAAAGATTTTAAACATAAAGCCGCTAACTTTATCTATCGTATTCTATGAAAATCTTTAAATTTTATAGTGTAATCAACACAATGTAATTTCATTACAAAAATGCTCAAACAAGCTTTAATTAAAAATAAGATTATCTTCGTTTCTTCAAAACAAGGCTTTAAAATTAAGCTATTTAATTATATCACAAAAAAAAAAAAAATTAACAGCGGGAAAAAAAGAGAAAAAAAAGCACCAAATATCTTCATCGAAATAAATTTTATTGTTACTAAACCAGAAGGCCCTAATTGCTCTAGTCACCCCTGATCTATAATTTTAGCATACTTAAGAGAATTAAAGAACACCCACGTAAACCTACGAGAAGAAAAAATTAATATCAGAAACCACATACACCTGAAAAAAAACTTTTTTAAAACAAAAAAAAAATTATTAAGCAATCCTGTAATACACAGCCAACCACTCAATATTAACCTTAAAAAATAAAGTAATTTCCAACCACTAGAAACAAAAATCAAAGAAGAAAGAAAAATAAAATTTTCCGCTCAAAAATTTCCTATTCTCAGAGCCAAAAAAACCAAAAAAAAAATAGGAAACAAGATTCAATAAATAGAGTCCCTCAAAACAAAATTCTTATTCCGAACAAAAATTTTATTAAATAATAAAAAAAATCTAAACCGAAGAGAATAAAACACAGTTAATAATACCCCCCTCAAAAAAAAAAAAAAAAATAAAATAACCACTAAACCCCCATCTAGAATCAAATCCTTAGAAAAGAATCCAGAAGTAAAAGGAAACCCACACAAACACAATAAACACACCAAAATAGATCTTTTAATAACAGGAAAAAAAACACCAACTGACCTAACATTACGAAACTCTTGTCTATTATCATGTGTATGAATAACAACACCAGAACACATAAAAAGTGATGCCTTAAATAAAGCATGAGTGATCAAATGAAAAAAACAAAAAATTACCAAAAAACAGGAATAAGACGACACTATAAAGCCCAATTGACTGAGAGTAGAAAAAGCAATAATTTTTTTTAAATCCCAGTCTAAATTAGCTAAAATGCCCGAAACACAAATAGTAAAAATAGACACAATCAGCAATCATTTTATCTGACCGACCAATAAATTAGAAAACCGCACTATTAAATAAACACCAGCCGTCACTAAAGTCGAAGAATGAACTAATGATGAAACCGGAGTCGGTGCAGATATAGCCGCGGGCAATCAAGAAGAAAACGGGACTTGAGCTCTTTTAGTCATGAAAGTCATACTCATTAACAAACCAATAACTCAAAAATAGAATTTTTGGTCAATAATTCTTCAATCCATAATCAGAGAAAAAAAACAAATAGAAGAAAAAAATAAAACATCCCCCACACGATTAACTAAAAATGTTAAAAGGCCAGCAACCGATCTCCTGTAATTTCTGTAATACACAACAAGTAAATAAGAAGTTACCCCTAACCCATCTCAACCTAATAACATAAAAATTAAATTTGGTGAAAAAATTAAAAAAACTATAGACAAAACAAATAATCTTAACAAACTAATAAAAACTTTCAGATTTTTTTCTTGATCCATGTAATATTGCGAAAAAAAATAAATCATAGAAGAAATGATTATAACTGTAAAAAAAAACAATACAGAAAAAAAGTCCAAAATAAAAATAGCTGAAACATGAAACTTAGTTAACGAGAAAACATCTAATTCTAAAAAATAAACTCTTTGAAGTCCAATAAAAAAATACAAAATCAATCTAATAAAGAAAAATAAAACAGATAAACCTACAATTGTCTAAAAAACTCTCAACTAAGAAACCACAATTCTTTATTTTTTTTAAACTATTTAGACATAAGAATAAAATAAGTTTCAACACTAAACCAACTAAAGGAACAAAATGTAAGATACTGAGCATAAATAACAAATCAATCTCAGGCATCAAACTTTTGAAAAAGTTTAATCGACCATGAATTGACACTATAAAGAAATAAATACAAAAAAAAGACACAATCATTATATTTAAACCTCTCACAATTCAAAAAAGAAAGTTTACTCAAAACAAGCCCCCTATAACAAACAATTCTCCAAAAATTCTTAAAAAAGGAGGTACAGAAAAATTAATCAACAAAAACAAAATTCAAAAAATAGAAGAACATAAAAATATTTTAAAACGACCACGAGAAATTAACAATTGACGACTAAAAATTTGATCGTATCTTTGGCCCGACAAAAAAAACAAAGCAGAAGAACAAAACCCATGAGCTAAACTAATTAAGAATACTCCCGTAATTCTATCTCAAATTTGAGTTATCAAACCGGCTATTAAGACCCCCATGTGACTCACTGAGGAATAAGCAATTAAGGATTTAGTATCTGTTTGCGTCACACAGATTCATGCAGCTAATACAGACCCAATTAAAGTTATAAGAAAAAAACAATTTAATAAAACATTAGTTTTCAAAAAAAATAGAGTTAAAATTCGATACACCCCGTATCCTCTTAACTTTAATAAAACGGCAGCCAAAACTATTGAGCCAAACCCAGGTGCCTCAACATGAGCTTTAGGTAACCACAAATGAACTAAGTATATGGGCAACTTAATAAAAAAAGAAAACATAACAATAACGAAAAATACAACCCAAACAAAAGAAAAATTAAAATTAGACCTAAAAAAAACTCATCTTAAATTTTTATCAAAAGAAAAAATAGAAAGCAAAACCATAAGCAAAGGCAAAGACCCCACTAAAGTGTAAATAACGAGATAAAATATCGCGCCAATACGCTCAACTTGATATCCCCACCCTAAGATTATAAAAATCAACGGAATTAAAGAGATCTCAAAAAAAATATAAAACCTCATAAAATTCAAAGACAAGAAAGAAAAATTTAGAAAAAAAAATAACAAACCCCTCATTAACAATAATAGAGCTAATTTTATTTTTTTTTTATAAGAAAAGAGCAAAATTTTAATTAAAAGAGCTAATCAACTTCTGATTAAAACTAGTAAAAAGGTAAACTTGTCTCTAATAAAGAATAAATTTGCTGATCAAAAAAATCTAAAATTTGGATAAATAAAAAAAAAAAAAAAAAAAATTATAATAACTAAATAAATACCTGAAGAGTGAAATACAAAAAAAATTATTAAGGGGAAAATTAAAATTTTATTAAGCTCAAACTAGATAAGTAATCTTTACTATAAAATCGAATTATAAAAATGAACAAGACTAACCCCACAATAGACTCACAAATAGAGAACCTAACAAAAAAAATAGGTAACAATATTAAATCTCTGAGATTTTCTCTGTTAATCATTAACATTAACAAAAACAAAACCGCCATTTCTAAACTAACCAATAGACTTAATAAATGCGAAGTCTTAACTAAAATTAAAAAAAAACAAAAATAAAAACATACAAAGAAGAAGAAAATTGTTTTTATAGTTTAAAAAAAATAGTAATTTTGTAAATTAAAGATAAATTATTTTAAAAACTTCAGAAAATTTCCACATATCTTAAATCTCCAAAATTTATATTTTTTTTTAAACTATTTCTGAAATTTTGTTTATAACAACTCTTTTCTCTTTAACTGCTTTAATTGTTTTAACAGCAAGAACTCATCCTCTAATTTTAGTCTGCGCTATAATTTTCCAAACTACTACTTTTTTCTGTTACTCTTATTTAATTACCCCCACTTCATGAATAGCTTTCATTATTTTCCTAGTAATAGTGGGAGGCCTTTTAATTGTTTTTTCATATCTATCCGCTTTAGTGCCAAATGAAATATTTATCTTCAAACTTAAATATTTAAATCTATTAAGAATTTTTATTTTAACTACAATATTAAATTCCCAGTTTTTTACTTCTAAAATTACAATAAGCGAATTTGCTTTTAAATTTTCACAATTTCAACTATTAAAAATAGTAACCCTCATATTCATCTATTTTCTAATTGTGATATTCATAGTCATATTTATAACATCTTTTCTGAAAGCACCATTAAAAACGAAAATTACTTATGCAACCTATCCGAAAAACTCACCCTATTCTTCAAATATTAAACTCTTCTGTAATCGACCTACCGGCCCCATCAAACATTAGTCATATATGAAATTTTGGATCTATACTAGGAGTTTGTCTTACAATCCAAACATTAACAGGAATTTTTCTCACTATACACTTTTCTTCAGACATCAGTACTGCTTTTAACTGTATTGACCACATTATACGAGATGTTAACGCTGGTTGATTTATGCGCTTGCTTCATGCTAACGGAGCTTCTCTTTTCTTCTTTAGAATCTACATTCACATAGGACGCGGACTTTATTTTAACTCATTTCTTCTAAATTTCACGTGAATAACAGGAGTGGTAATTTTCTTATTAACAATAATAACAGCTTTTTTAGGTTATGTTCTTCCTTGAGGTCAAATATCTTACTGAGGAGCAACAGTCATTACAAATTTACTTTCAGCAGCCCCATATGTAGGAGCCTTGCTAGTTGAATGAATTTGAGGGGGGTTTTCAGTAAGAAACGCCACTCTCACACGATTTTTTTCATTACACTATCTCCTACCTTTTGTTATTATAGCTTTCATTGTAATCCACTTAATTTTTCTTCATGAACAAAAATCTTCGAATCCGTTAGGTATTCAGAATCCTATCGATAAAATTTCATTTCATCCTTATTTTATTACAAAAGATATAATTAGTATATTATTTCTCTTATTTAGCTTTGTACTTATCAACAAGCTAATCCCATTCAGACTAATAGATCCAGAAAACTTTACACCAGCAAACCCCCTCGTAACTCCTACTCATATCCAACCAGAATGATACTTTTTATTCGCCTACGCTATTCTTCGATCTATCCCAAACAAATTAGGAGGAGTACTTGCTCTCCTTTTTTCTATTTTAATTATATTCCCTTTAGCTTTAAGAAAAAAAACTCATCAATCTAATAAATATAAAAAAAATAATCAATTTTGACCTTTTTCTATTATCTTCTTATTATTAACCTGGCTAGGTATAAAACCAGTTGAAGAGCCTTTTATTACCTTAGGAGCTTTCTTAACTTTATCATATTTTGCTTGATTTTTCTGAATTTTTTTTTAAATCGTTTATTGTATCTTGAAAATACACAAAAAGTTCTTAAACTTACGATTTTAAACTAAAAAAAAAATAAACATGCCCCAATATATCAAAATTAAAAATAAAAAATTTTTCCATATGAGAGATATTAAAATATCATATCGAACACGCGGATACGAAGAACGTGCTAATAAAAATAAGCCCACACTCACCAATAAAAAGTAAATTTTACCAAAAAAAACAAAAGACATGAAGAAAGAAAATCAAATAATATTAGCATATTCCGCTATAAAAATAAGAGAAAATTTTAAACCCCCGTATTCCACATTAAACCCAGAAACTAATTCTGACTCCCCCTCAGCCAAGTCTAAAGGTGCCCGATTAGTTTCTGCCAAACAACAAATAAAACACATCAAAAACAACTGGAAAGAAAAGAAAAAAACAAGCAACCGACCACTTATTTTAATTAACACACAAAAATCAAGAGAATAAACCAAAAACCCCATCAAAAAAACAAAAAAAACTAATGGAATCTCATACGAAATAGTTTGAGCTAAAGCTCGCAAAGCCCCCAACAAAGCATATTTAGAGTTAGAAGCTCATCCCGAAAAAATTATTCCATAAATCCCAACCCTAAGTAACAAAATAAAATAAATAAAAGAATACTTAAAATCCAAAAATCCCGAATAAGAGATTAAAATAACCCAAAATAATAAAGCCACAAAAAAAGAAAAAAACGGAGATAATCTAAAATAAATCAAATTATAAGTAACAATAAAAATTTCTTCCTTAGAAAATAATTTCAGAGCATCTGCAAAAGGTTGCAAAATACCAGCTACTCCAAGCTTATTAGGACCTTTCCGTCTTTGAGAATATCTTAACACTTTACGCTCTAATAGCGTCAAAAAAGCTACACTAATTAAAACAAGTAAAATCCTTTGAACAAAAAAAAATATAATATCAATAACATAAAAAATTATTAAAAGGAAACCCATATTTGAAGCTTAAATTCAATGCACTTATTCTGCCATTTTAATATAATAAAGAAAAATACTTTTATAATTTACCCTATCAAGATAACCCTTTTTCAGGCACTTTATTGTAAGATCTACTTATTTTTAAATTCTAAATTTAATACATTTTTCTGCCAACAAAAATCAGAGAAACTTTCACACTAAAGCTCTTATAAAAATTCAGATCTCCCTCCCCTGACTTACATTCCCCCCACCAGACAACTCTTAAAACCCACTTCACTCGTATTTAGCATACAACCGTAAACTTCCTTCCATCCTCACTACAAAACTTTTATTTACGTACCTCACTCGTATTTAGCATACAACCGTAAACTTCCTTCCATCCTCACTACAAAACTTTTATTTACGTACCTCACTCGTATTTANCATACAACCGTAAACTTCCCTCTCCTTTTCATAATATAGGTCTCCAACCGAGATTCAATTAAACCGGACCTTTCTCTTGACTCTGCATATTTTGGACATGACACTTTTTCTATAACCTGCTCTCATGAATAAACTCGCAGTTTTGCTAAACCCCTTTAATAAATATGCCCTCCGGGCCGGCTGCTCTATTTCACAAATTTAAACCTTAGAGATAGCCATAATTTTAACCTAAGTGAACCTGCCTCCCAACAATCCAGGTAAACTTCCTTCCATCCTCACTACAAAACTTTTATTTACGTACCTCACTCGTATTTAGCATACAACCGTAAACTTCCTTCCATCCTCACTACAAAACTTTTATTTACGTACCTCACTCGTATTTAGCATACAACCGTAAACTTCCCTCTCCTTTTCATAATATAGGTCTCCAACCGAGATTCAATTAAACCGGACCTTTCTCTTGACTCTGCATATTTTGGACATGACACTTTTTCTATAACCTGCTCTCATGAATAAACTCGCAGTTTTGCTAAACCCCTTTAATAAATATGCCCTCCGGGCCGGCTGCTCTATTTCACAAATTTAAACCTTAGAGATAGCCATAATTTTAACCTAAGTGAACTTGCCTCCCAACAATCCAGGTAAACTTCCTTCCATCCTCACTACAAAACTTTTATTTACGTACCTCACTCGTATTTAGCATACAACCGTAAACTTCCTTCCATCCTCACTACAAAACTTTTATTTACGTACCTCACTCGTATTTAGCATACAACCGTAAACTTCCCTCTCCTTTTCATAATATAGGTCTCCAACCGAGATTCAATTAAACCGGACCTTTCTCTTGACTCTGCATATTTTGGACATGACACTTTTTCTATAACCTGCTCTCATGAATAAACTCGCAGTTTTGCTAAACCCCTTTAATAAATATGCCCTCCGGGCCGGCTGCTCTTATTTTATAAATGTTAATTTGTTAGTTTAAATTTAGCATTATTGGGACCAAGGAGTAAGCTAAATACTAGAAAAATCCTTTCGTACTATTCCTAGCTGATAAAAAATAAAAACCAATCTGGTTTACACCGATTTGAACTCAGATCATGTAAAATTTTAATTATCGAACAGATAATCTTCTTTTACGGTTGCGTAAAAAAGATATTTTAATCCAACATCGAGGTCACAAACTTAAAATTTAATAAGAACTCTTTTTTTAAATTGCGCTGTTACCCCTAAGGTAATTTTCTCAAAATTTAAAACTTTAGGTCTTTTTCAAATAGATTTTTTTTTCTAAAACTAGTAAAAAAGTTAGCCGCCCCAGCTAAGTTACTTTAAATAACAAACTCTTTATAGGGTCTTCTCGTTTATTTTATAAATATAGGCTTTTTCACATATTTATTAATTTCAAGAATAAAAAAAAAAAAAAATAAAATTATTTCTCCATTCATACAAGTCTTTAATTAAAAGACAAATGATTATGCTACCTTTGCACAAAAGCGGCTCTTCAAAGAATCAGTGAGCAGAAATTACAAATTTTAAAACAATTTGCTATGTTTTTGATAAACAGTTAACTTTATTTTGTCAATTTCTTTTTTTTTAATTACTTTCTTATTTACTTATTTTATCATTTTAAATTAAAAAAAATTCAAATTAAAAAAAATTCTTAAAAAAAATTCTTAAAAAATAAAAAAAGTTATAAAACTCAAACTTTTATTTATGATATAAGATAAAATCTAGCTATTTTTTACAGAAAAATAAATAAAAGCATTACTTTTATATGAGATAAAAATTCTAAAAATTCTAAAATTTTAAACTAGATATAAATAAAATCATAAATTTTCTTTAATATCATTATTTTTATTTTTTTCCACATTTTTCTTAACCACAACATAATAATGATATTTTTTATTTTCTAGAAAATTAAAACTTTCAAAAAATTGATAAATCCTTATCCACAAAACACAATAAATTAATAAAAACTTTTCTTTCGCCCTCCCTTACGTTTAAATTTAAAGATTTATTAAAAAAAAAAAAATTAACAAAAAAATTAAAAAGATCCTTTTTGGATAATAATTCATTGTAAAAGAATTTTAACTTTTTACAAAGCCATCTTCCGATAGTTTCACTATGTTACGACTTCTCTTACTTAAAAGTAAGAATGACGGGCGATATGTGCATAATAAAAAAAAATTCATATTATTAACATCTATAAAATTACTTTTAAATCCATTCCTTCTAGTATTCGATTACTTTAAAACAAATAAAAACTTGTGGCTAATAGATTTTATTTTTATAGCTCTATAAGGATCTAAATAGAGAAAACTATTCTTAATTTTTTTCTTATTTTAAATAAATAGCAATGACCATATAGAAACAAAAAAAAAATAAAATAAAAGTGTATTTTCTTATCAAATTACAAGCCCCTCTAATTTTTTTATTACCGCCAAATTTTTTAATTTTTTAAAATACTATTCTAAATTTTAGATTAAATAACAAGGTATCTAATCTTGGTTTTAATAAACTATTTTTTTTGAAAACAAAAAGAAAAAAAAATAAAAATAAAAAATTTTACTTTTTTTTTAGCAATATTTTTTCTAAAAATCTCTCCAATTAAACCTGACAAAATAAATAACCGCAGCTGCTGGCATATTTTTTGCTTGTGATAAAAATAAACTTTATTCATAAATTAAAAAATATTAAACAGTACCTTTTATTAAGTACCTGTCTTTACTAAATAATTTTACCAAACTAAAATCAAATTTTCCTAAATTTTTACTAAAATCACAACATAAAAAATTAAGATAGAGCGAACTATATTCTTAAACTCAAAATTTAATGTAAATTATACTACTTAATAAGATAAGCTAAAAAAGCTTTTGAGTTCATACCCCAAAGATAAAATATTTTTCTTATTAATTAATAAAAATTTCCCGCTTATTATCCTTTTTTATTCAATTAGACTAAGAGCTCCATTTTCCCTGTCTAATTGATTTTCTTTATGAATAACTCTCGAAATAAACACTTTAAGATTTTTAACTCTTTATTTATTTTTTTTTAAAAGAAATAAATTCTCAGAAAACGCTATAACTTACTTTCTAATCCAAGCTATTAGATCCATTATTTTAATGAGAAGATTCTTTAATATTTTATGCTTTAGAACTTTTTTTGATATCAGAATTCTATTTTTTTTTTCGATCCTATTAAAACTAGCTGTTGCTCCCAATCACTCATGGTTAATTCCGCTCACTTTGTCTAGCCCATGATTATTAACTTTCTTACTCTTAACTTTACAAAAAATTATCCCAATCATTTTCTTAGAAAGAAGACAAATAGAGCTTAATTTTCTTATTTTACTATTTTCTCTTATTTCTGCAGTTACCGGCAGAATAAAAAACTTAATTAGAAAATCCCTTAAAATACTACTCATCTTATCAAGAATTAGTAACATATCCTGAATTTTAATTGGAGTGATAATCTCATCCATACTGTGAAAATTCTTTTTCCTCATTTATTTTTTTTCTCTCAACTTCATCTTTCTGAGAAAAGAAAAAAATCAAAATTTCAACTACTCACTAATAATTTTCCTCAACTTGCTCAGAATCGGCGGAATCCCCCCTATAATAGGATTTTTCCCCAAACTTAATATTTGTGCAGAACTACTAAATCTTAATTTAAAGTTTATTTTCGTTTTACTTTTTATTTTATCTATTTTAGACTTATTTGTATACCTGCGACAAACTTACTTCGTAAATTTTTCGACACCTGCAACACTAATTTGACAACATCAAATGAAAAAGCCCTTAAAAACATGAATAATTTTAAATTTCATTATTTTTCTTATAATACTTTAAAAATTTTAAGTTAAATAAACTAAAGTATTTCAAATACTTCAATAAAACATTTTTAAATTTTAGCCTGCACTTAGAGGAACTTTAAATTTGCACTTTAAACTAATCTAAAATCAAAAAGAAGAAATTTCTATGACTAAATCTACAATTTAGAGCCTTTATCAGCCATCTTTTTCCTGCGATGACTATTTTCAACTAACCACAAAGATATCGGAACATTATATTTTTTATTCGGACTTTGAGCAGCCACTATTGGTACTTCTTTAAGATTTATTATTCGACTAGAACTATCCCAACCAGGAAATTTATTTTCAGACGAGCAACTTTACAATGTAACAGTAACTGCTCATGCATTTATCATAATTTTTTTCTTTGTTATACCTATTCTTATTGGAGGATTCGGAAATTGATTAGTTCCGNTTATAATCGGAGCCCCAGATATAGCATTTCCTCGAATAAATAACCTCAGATTTTGATTATTACCACCATCCTTTCTTTTAATTTTAAGCAGCACCTTAGCAGAACAAGGTGCTGGAACTGGATGAACTGTGTACCCCCCTTTAGCTCATTACTTTGCCCATAGAGGCCCTGCTGTAGACTTAGCTATTTTCTCCCTGCATCTTGCAGGAGCCTCATCCATTTTAGGAGCCATTAATTTCATTTCCACAATCTTTAACATACGAAGACCAAGAATAAAAATAGAACAAATACCCCTATTTGTTTGGTCTGTTCTTCTAACCGCTATCCTACTTCTTTTATCTCTACCAGTGTTAGCAGGAGCTATCACAATATTACTTTTAGATCGTAATTTTAACACTTCTTTTTTCGATCCAGCAGGAGGGGGAGACCCTATTCTTTATCAACACCTATTCTGATTTTTCGGACATCCAGAGGTCTATATTTTAATTCTACCAGGATTCGGCATTATCTCCCAAATTATTGTTCATTTAAGAGGTAAACATTTAACTTTTGGTCATTTGGGAATAATTTACGCCATAAGAACAATTGGACTTTTGGGATTTATCGTTTGAGCTCATCACATATTCACCGTAGGCATAGATCTAGACACTCGAGCTTATTTCACAGCAGCAACTATGATTATTGCCATCCCCACTGGAATTAAGGTATTTAGATGACTTAGAACACTATATGGAACTAAAATCACTTCCTCCCCTTCCCTTTGATGAGTATTAGGCTTCATTGCTCTTTTTACTATAGGAGGCCTAACAGGTATTATACTGTCTAATTCCTCTCTCGATATTCTCCTTCATGACACCTATTATGTTGTTGCCCACTTTCATTACGTATTGTCTATAGGAGCCGTGTTTGCTGTAATAGCCGGATTAATACAATGATTCCCACTAATCATAGGAGTCTCTTTAAATTACAAATGATGCTTATCCCAATTCATTTTAATATTTATTGGGGTAAACTTAACCTTTTTCCCACAACATTTTTTAGGCCTATCCGGCATACCTCGTCGTTATGTAGATTACCCAGATACTTTTTTCTCGTGAAACTTAATTTCATCGTTTGGCTCTATTTTATCTACTTTTGCTAGATTATTTATATTCTTTATTGTTTGAGAAAGTCTAATCTCTCAACGACAAGTTATCAATAATTCCTCCAATAACACCCTTTTAGAGTGAAAGCAACAAATGCCCCCACTTTCTCACACTTTTTCTCAACTAACAATCAATACTAAGTACTAA